ACCAAAATATCAAGTTGGCTCGATCGTCTTTATGTTGATCCTTACAGGCCTCTTGAATCCTCTCTTTACCTATTTATTTTTGTTTAATTTGTTTTTGTCTCTAATGCGACTTTTTCCTTTATTTCTTATTGATTTAATAGGAATTCTCTTGTTAAGACCCTATGAATTGATTAAAACCTCAGATTCATACTCAAACCACGACGATTTAATAAAAAATTATAAGCTAACCCAAGGATTTTCTGAGTAAGAATCCTTGGTTTATCACGTATTTCATGAATTAGATAAAATCACTAAAAAAAAAAAAGAAAAATTTTTCTTTTTTCAAACGGGTTGAAATTTTTTGCCGCCGGATACGAGGTTAAATATGAAGTATGAATCATAGTTCAAATATTTCTTAATCTAGTTCATATAGTTCGTGTTCCAGATACTCAAATAAATATCCGACGAAGTAGAACCATCTTTATCAAGGTGACAGATCTATTCTTTGTACTATCAATAGAATCAATTATAACAAGTCACACACTCATATTCCGGAAATACAGAAAGAAAGAAATTCCACGATCGAACTACCAAAATAGAAAAAATAGAATAAGCGAGAAATCTGAGTTCTAACTGATTGATTTTTTATTCAAAAAGCTAGGACTTTGTGATTCTTATAGATTTAATTCATTGAAATTCCATCCAATAAAACGGAAGAATTATAAATCTCCAAAATAATAGATAGAAATACTGCAAATAGAGCCATTGCGACACCCATCAATGGAGTCGTTCCCCACCCGGGAGCTACTTTACCATATTCCGAATTCAATGGTTTTAATAAACTTCCTACAGTAGTTTGTCTTGGTCTTGGACCCTTGTTCTCAACAGTTTGTGTAGCCATAAATCCTATTCTATTCATTGATATCTGTTGACTTTGTATACGATTCTGTTGTAAATAAATGATCTTATGATAAATACGTTGGGGTCTTGAAATTATATAATCATAATGGAAACAGCAACCCTAGTCGCCATTTTTATATCTGGTTTACTTGTAAGTTTTACCGGGTACGCCTTATATACCGCTTTTGGGCAACCTTCTCAACAACTAAGAGATCCATTCGAGGAACACGGGGACTAGTTGAAGTAATGAGCCTCTCAATGCTGGGAGGCTCATTACTTCAATTGAAATAATGAAAAATCATTTTACTTTTTAGTTGGAACTTTAGGTGGTTCTCGAAAAAAAATAGCGAAAAAAATTATCCCTAGAGTCGAGACTAAAAGGAATGTATAAACCAATGCTTCCATAAATTCGATCGTGGTTTACAATTATAGCTTTCCTACTTAATTCGTTTTTTTTTATTTTTGGGAATCATCTCGAAAGAGCAAGAATCAAAAAAAAAAAAAGCGGCGATTCAAATTAACTCCGATACTCTATGTAAAATCCCCCCAAAAAAAGGCAATAGATACCAAAGTGGTCTTGTATCAGGCTGCCTGTCTTTTTGTAGTTGGATCCCCAAGTTTTTGGAATGCTCCAAACTCTACTTGAGCATCCAAATCTGGGTCAATGCCGGCAAAAACATCTCTGAACAAGGTTCTAGCACCATGCCAAATGTGTCCGAAGAAGAAGAGCAAAGCAAACGAAGCATGCCCAAAAGTAAACCAACCCCTTGGACTGCTACGAAAAACACCATCGGATTTCAAAGTCGCACGATCTAATTCAAAAATTTCACCCAATTGAGCACGTCTAGCATATTTTTTCACAGTAGCAGGATCACTATAACTGACTCCATTAAGTTCACCACCATAGAACTCAACGGTTACACCTACTTGTTCAACACTATACTTGGATTCTGCCCTTCTAAAAGGAACATCGGCTCTAACAATCCCGTCGCCGTCTACCAAAACGACTGGAAATGTTTCAAAAAAAGTGGGCATACGACGTACAAAAAGCTCACGCCCTTCTTTATCTCTAAAGATAGGGTGTCCTAACCATCCTACCGCTATTCCATCTCCGTTATCCATTGAGCCTGCCCTGAATAATCCTCCTTTTGCCGGATTATTGCCGATATAATCATAAAAAGCTAATTTTTCAGGAATTTTAGACCAGGCTTCTGATAAACTTTGATTTTCGGCTAGCCCGGCGCTAACTCTTCGATATATCTCTTGCTGGAAATAACCCTGATCCCATTGATAACGAGTGGGACCAAACAATTCGATGGGAGTAGTTGCTGAACCATACCACATAGTTCCAGCAACAATAAAAGCTGCAAAAAAGACAGCCGCGATACTACTGGAGAGTACGGTTTCAATATTTCCCATACGTAATCCTTTGTATAGACGTTGTGGCGGTCGAACGCTAAGATGGAATAGACCCGCTAATATGCCCAGTGTACCTGCTGCAATATGATGAGAAGCTATTCCTCCCGGAACAAAAGGATCAAAACCTTCCACGCCCCATGACGGATTTACAGGCTGTACTCTTCCCGTTAGTCCATAAGGATCGGATACCCATATTCCAGGACCGTATAGGCCTGTTACATGAAATGCACCAAAACCAAAGCAAGCCACCCCGGAGAGAAATAAATGAATTCCAAAGATCTTGGGCAAATCCAAAGAGGGTTTTCCTGTACGTTCATCAGAAAATATTTCTAGATCCCAATAGACCCAATGCCAGATAGCTGCCAAAAAGCATAAGCCAGAAAACACAATATGCGCCCCAGCTACACCTTCGTAACTCCAAATTCCCGGATTCGTTACAGTTCCTCCTGTGATACTCCAACCCCCCCATGAATTGGTTATTCCTAAACGAGTCATGAAGGGTATAACAAACATACCCTGTCTCCACATTGGATCAAGAATAGGGTCAGAAGGATCAAAAACTGCTAATTCATACAGAGCCATCGAGCCCGCCCAACCAGCAACCAGAGCTGTATGCATTATATGAACGGAAAGCAACCGGCCAGGATCATTCAATACAACGGTATGAACACGATACCAAGGCAAACCCATGGAAAATACCCCTTTATCGAAGAAAAATAGACACTACGTAACTTTATTGCATTGGAAAAATTATACTATGACTATCCTATAGACTTCCCCTGTTCGGGGGATTATTTCCTAACAAGAGTTAGGTTAATATTGATTCTATATTCTATTCGTAATAATGGAAGAATTCTGTTCGTAAGAACAAAGAGAAGCAGATTTATTCTATACTCGATAAGTACCAATATGCAATGGTGGATTGATACCATTTTCTATGAAAAAATAAGTCGATCCTTCATTTATCATTAGAAGGATCTATTCGTAAAAAATTTCCTTTATTTATTTTGTCTTTCTTTCTAAATTTTTCTAATCTATGGATAAAATAAATATGATAAAGCCAATATTATAAAGACAATAAAAATAAAGACAATAAAACCATATTGTTACGTTTCCACATCAAAGTGAAATAAAGTATTTAGTTCTTTTTTCTTTCAATCCATGCCTATTGGTGTTCCAAAAGTACCTTTCCGAAGTCCTGGAGAGGAAGATGCATCTTGGGTTGACGTATAGTGCGACTTGTCAGATATATTGGGTCATATGGGATTTCCCCATTCTCTCCCCTGATCGAGATATCCTCTGTTTCGCCCAAGAAAGAGAAATTGAATCATCGAAAAATTGGAGCGTGAAGTGCAATTAAATGCATTATTTGGGGGAATTCATAGAATTATATCAATTAGAATAATTTATGGTTGGCTTTGGCTGGACGAAAAAAATGAAGTATCCAGGCTCCGTTTAGAAAAAAACCAATTGGTAATATATCTATGATTACTATGTGTATCATAAATGATTCTTTGTAAAGTTATAACAAAAAGAAATGGTGATGGGAAGATTTATCCTATATGTGCAAATCAAAATCGGGCGAATCTTCACCCGGAGTAGAGCATAAACCTAAAAAGATGAAAGAGACCCATTCAGGAACAAGAAAATACCATCGTGATTTGGATTGAATTTCGATGAAAGAATACATCAATGAGAAGTTAATTCGATAAGTTTATTTACCCTTTTTTATATTATCAAAGAAGAAATCAAAATTCATCTTTATTGAAAAATCGAAGAAAAAGCCCTTTCATTAAAAAATTAGAAAAACCCGAAAAAGAAAGAGGACTGGAATCTATACATTGATTCTTTTCTTCGCAATTTTTTTGAACCGTATGCATCAAAAGGTGCATGTACGGTTCCTAAGGGATACAATTTTATCCAACTCAACCGACTTTATCGAGAAAGATTACTTTTTTTAGGCCAAGAGGTTGATAGCGAGATCTCGAATCAACTTATTGGTCTTATGGTATATCTCAGTATCGAGGATCAGACTAAAGATCTGTATTTGTTTATAAACTCCCCTGGTGGATGGGTAATGCCCGGAATAGCCATTTATGATACTATGCAATTTGTACGACCAGAGGTCCATACAATATGCATGGGATTGGCCGCGTCAATGGGATCTTTTATTCTGGTTGGAGGAACAATTACCAAACGTCTAGCATTCCCTCACGCTTGGCGCCAATGAAGTTTTTTTATTTGAGAGAAAAAAGAAAACTATGCCTTCGCCATATGAATATTAAGTAATAATAGCATGGCACTTCGAATTCGATATGAAAAATTTTGTATTTTTTTCAAAAGATTTGATTATGTATCGAGAGAGTAGTATGAGATAAAAGATATTTCCGACTTTCTCTTATCTATCGGAAGTCCAATTCAGCGTCACAAACTTGTTTGTTTTTACACCGACGGGCTCTTAACAATATTTAAGTTATAAAAAAAAGAGTGCGAAAAAACAAAATTTTTCTTTTTTTGATTGGCTCAAAAAGAAACTTTGGGATTGCTGAATCAAAGACAAAAAAAAGAATCCATTTGAAAATAGAAAGCAACGGAGCCATCATAGTATTTTTTAACTCCTCCGAAAAAAAAGAAGGGTGGCATGTTGATCATTTACCCGTCTGGGGCTGATAGATTGTATTTTTATCTTTCTTGAATGGAAAAGTTAGGGGTCAATTTGATTATAGAGCCGTATGCAATACATAAAAGATAATGCCCGTACGGTTGTTCAATTCTATCCTTTTTCCTATTATTCTTTATCTTTCTTTTCTGTTTCTTTCATCACACCAGATAGAGAAACCTTCTATTATCAGGGTAATGATCCATCAACCTGCTAGTTCTTTTTATGAGGCACAAACGGGAGAATTTATCCTGGAAGCGGAAGAACTGCTGAAACTACGCGAAACCCTCACAATGGTTTATGTACAAAGGACGGGCAGACCTTTATGGGTTGTATCTGAAGACATGGAAAGAGACGTTTTTATGTCAGCAACAGAAGCCCAAACTTATGGAATTGTTGATCTTGTAGCAGTTGAATGAAAAAAATGGATTTTGTGCAAATCTGTGATTTGAGATTTTATCCCCGAGTTTACTAGTAAATAAATAAAAAATCCGGTTAGGATCAATCTAAACCAGCCCATTATGTATATGACTCAACATGCCAACAATTAAACAACTTATTAGAAATACAAGACAGCCCATTCGAAATGTCACGAAATCCCCTGCTCTTCGGGGATGTCCTCAGCGTCGAGGAACATGTACTAGGGTGTATGTGCGACTCGTTTAGATCATGAGCTGACACAAAAAATCAAGAAAACTGCTTCCAGTATGACTGATCAGTACCAGTGAATAGGATAGAATAGAAGAAGGAACTCCATTCACTATCTAAAAATAAGTAAATCTAGCCTTCTATTGTGTATAAAGTTTATGGTTTCCGTTGGTGAAAATTCAATCACCTGAAGTTAAGATGAGAAACAATTCTCCATTGGTAACAACTGGTTATCCATTAAGCGGAAAAATCTTATTGAAATTCAAAAAAAAAAAGAAGTTTGGTCAAGAACGGACTACGAGGGTCAGCTACCCAGCTAACTTTCATAATTAAATACCGTTACTGTAAAGGTGGGTCTAATTGTGAAAGACCTGTTACTGGATAATTCATAGGTAGAGCCAAAGAGTGTGGTGTGAACTATACAAGTTACCAATAACATTGATGAAATATTAAATGAAGTAAGGGCTCCGGTGTATAGAGAAGACCTCACCGTTTAAGAAGTAACCATAGAAACGAGGAAACCCACTATTTCTTTCATATTTCGCAGTAAAATACCTAAAAAAAGAAAAAATCGTGGTCGGGAAGGTTATAGTAGCCAAAGCCATTGGAATTTGTATTTTATACATTGGAAAAATCCGTTTGGTTATTAGTTATTAATAGACCAGGACGGGAAAAATAATAACTGAAAGAAAAAAATCAATTAGTTATTTGTCAAAATTTTATTTATTCAATGACTAGAGTTAAACGCGGATATATAGCCCGAAAACGTAGAACAAAAATTCGTTTATTTGCATCAAGTTTTCGAGGATCTCACTCAAGACTTACTCGAACTATTACTCAACAGAAAATAAGAGCTTTGGTTTCGGCTCATCGGGATAGGGATAAGCAAAAGAGAAATTTTCGTCGTTTGTGGATCACTCGAATAAACGCAGTAATTCGAGAAAAGGGAGTATCCTATAGTTATAGTAAATTAATACATGATCTATATAAGAGGCAGTTGCTTCTTAATCGTAAAATACTGGCCCAAATAGCTATATCAAATAGGAATTGTCTTTATATGATTTCCAACGAAATCAGAGAAAAAGTAGATTGGAAAGAATACACCGAAATAATTTAAATGGGGTTCCCCGGAGAATGAACTCCGGGAGGGTGGAGTTGAAATCAAAATTACTATGAGAAATGTGCTAAAGTAGTCAAAATGAATGAACACGTTCAATAAAAAAATCTTTTTTTTTTTACGACACAATAATCTGGATTCTAAGATTTGTCAAATAAAACACCAATCCATGTTTGAGTTCAAATTGGAATTCTGATTGAAGTGAACAAAAAATAAGCCTATTTATTTCTGGTTCTAAGACCAGTAGTTCTAGTGGTTGACTCGATTCTTTCAAATTGTTTCTCATTATTGAGAAAAGGTAACAAAGATAAAATACGAGCTTGTTTTATAGCAATAGTAATTAATCGTTGTTGTTTCAAGGTCAATCTATTCACTCGTCTAGATAATATTTTTCCCTGTTCACTAATAAATCGACTAATTAAACTCATGTTTCTATAATCAATTCGATCCCCCGATTGAATCGGGGGCAAACGCCTACGAAAAGATCGCTTGGATTTAAGAAAAGGTCGCTTGGATTTATCCATGGTTTGTTTGTTTAGTTTATTTCTTATCCCGAAATATTTCTTAATTGTAACTCCAAATAGGATTCTTTTTATTTAAATGCAATATCTTCTATTTAGATTTCAATGTGTTCTATATAATGTCATTTTTCCCCTTTCAAGGATAAGAATACTCGGTTCAATCTATTTCTTTATTTCCCCATGAATCATATGTTTGTAACAATAGGGGCAGAATTTTCTCAATTCTAATCGATTGGGCGTATTATGCCGGTTCTTTTGAGTAATATATCTGGAAATACCCGTTGATACCTTCTTAACACCGTTTTGTATACAACTGGTACATTCCAAAATTACCGTTACCCGCGCATCTTTCCTCTTGGCCATGAACCTCCTTTGGATTTTTGATTTACTCAACTCTTCTTTCATTTGATTCGAAATGAAGAAAAAGAAAGGAAGGAAAAAATAGAAGTTATTAACTTGAAATCCAACTCTAAAAGATCAAAATCAATTAAATTAAAGCAAAGCCATAAAAGCCATAGTAAATAAAAAGAAAGACAATGAGAATGAGTTCGAAACTCTATTTAACTCCGAAAGGCAGTTAAAGATCTTGTATTCTTGCCCTAGACTTCGATTTTCCTATTCTACCCCCACGTTTAATTCGAATTTGAACCTGAGTCTCGCAGACGTTGAATCCATTTTTTTCTTTCTCTTTCGTCCCTTATTCTAAAAATTAGAAAAAAAAAGGAAAAAAGAGAAAAGAGGGAGGGGGGATTAGTCACAGATATTTGATTATATTTCTAATCTTCTTCATTCCTTCCGGTGTCAATAGCTAGAATGAAAAAAAGGGGAATGTCAACGCATCGGGGAAAAAACGATTAATCTCTATCAATAGACCTGCTAAAGCCCCGAACCATAACGTACTTAGTACTGGGGCCACGGAGAGATATGTTTTTAGATCTCGCATTGAAAAACCTCCTTTTTATTTATTTTATTGTAATACATAAAGATAATGCATATATGATCAGATGCATATGTAGTTAAAGGCCACTTAGAGTTGTACACGGAATCGCTAATTCCAATTGAAATGTACAAGGATCCATAAGATTTCCTTTTCTTATTATTATATATATAAATATGTTAATGTTAAATGAGGCCAAAAAAGATGAAATGGGTAGAAAAGCTGTATGTCTCAATGCAGGAAATAGGGATGTGGAAAACAAGAAAGGAATTCTCTACAATTATACTGTAGAACAATTGAAGGGATGTGGCGCAGCTTGGTAGCGCGTTTGTTTTGGGTACAAAATGTCACGGGTTCAAATCCTGTCATCCCTACTTATTACTGCCCCTTTGAGCAGTAACAAGGAATCAACTGAGATCGATTCAAATTGCGTTGCGCGGGAGTTCATTTCTATAAAACTATAGAATATATGGATATATAATAAAAATGGATTAGTTAAAAAAAAAATATTTTCTTTGACATTTTTTCTATTCTGATAAGAAAGCGCTCTTAGTTCAGTTCGGTAGAACGTGGGTCTCCAAAACCCGATGTCGTAGGTTCAAATCCTACAGAGCGTGATTTTTTCTTCATGAATCCAATTAGACTGAAATGGATTCAGTCGCTTGCACAACAATTAGAATTTGACCTCCTGTGGATTAAAGAAAGGAGGAGGCCAATCAAAAAAATAAATGTGAATTAATCAAAGATCCAACTGATCGCCACGCCTGTATTGTAAATATGCAGTTACGAATAATCCAGCCAAAGTAATAGGAATTAGACCTAACACGATTCCAAATAGAAAAACTTCAATCATTTCAATTTTTTGAAAAGGAGAAAAAAAGCGGTAATATCTATACCTAAATATTAATCCGAATTGATGTGAATCTCAATGACCAAGAATTGACAATTGACATGGTAAGTAACTCTAGAATACACAGAATCTCACAGAAGGATTTCCTTTCTGAATTGTTTCTTTCAAATAGAAATTTTATTAAATAAGTCGTATCTTGCTCAGACCAATAAATAGAGCTGAAGTTATAGTTAAAGCCACTAGTAGAAAACCGAAATAACTGGTTATAGTAAGCATGTAAAGGGCTAAATGAAATATGGTATTTTTATACATATGTTTCTAAAGCATTTACCTAAGTTTCCATTTTTCTAACACAGGAAGATATACAAAAATACCAATTGAAATAATAAGTCCAATTGAAAGTTTTGGATTCATCTATCATTATAGACGGCACGAACAAAGATAAAGCGACAGGCATATAAAATGAAACCGATTCATCATTTCTAAGATCTAGCCATCTCGCAATTCCTATCAACCAAGTCGTCGAGAATAAACGAACTGGATCGTGTAACTTCATTCAAAAACGAAACTCTTTTTGAATTCTTATTTTGAATTCCATTTTTATGGAATACTACTATGTTTTCGATATTTTAAAATAAAGCCTCTTCCTTTTAGCTAGATCCAAATTTGGATTGAGATCCAATCCAACAATTCATTACAACTATCGATTCCAATTATTTTATTCTTTTTTCACTTTCTTTCATCGAATCATATTTGTTACCGGACAATTAACAAATTCTTTAAAATAAAAAGGGGGGTTCTAACAAAAACTGCCTCTACAACCATGAAAAATAAATTTCTAGATCTCGCATCCACTTAAAATTGAGGAAATATGATAATCTCTTTCATTGTAAGAATTTTATATTAAATACAGCATCATTTTACATCAACAGATAAAGGAAAAAAGAAATTATTTAGCACTTCCTTTCGA